CAGAATAGATTTTCCTTGATACCTAACATAATGCATAAAAATATCGTTGAACATACATGATATGGCTTGAAAATCCTTAGTAAAAACATTTTCAAGATACTCTGTTTTTATTTTTCCATAGAAAATAGTTCGCTCAAAAAAGTTTCCAAAAAATGTTGATCGTAAATGAGAGGATTGGTTACGTAAAAAAACAAAAATGGATTCGTATTCACAGACATGAGAATTATATAAAAATACAAATAATCTCTGATTTCGTTTTTCTTTTTGACAGAGTGAAAATATATTTTTTTTTGAAAAAAAATGGTTACAATTATGATTCTCGTGAAAAACGAATCGTAAAAAATGTAAAGAAGAAGCATCTTTCACCCAACAACGAAGAATTAAAACCAATATTTCAAGATGAACAGGATAAGGTATTAGTATATTTGACACATAATTGAAACGGGAGAATTTATCTTCTAAAAAGGGAAATATGGAATGAATTGATCGTAAATTTTTAGATTCGTCTATTTTATTATCTTCAATAGAAGATACTAAGCCTAGGAAAAGTTTCAGTTCCACAATAACCGCTAACTTACCCGATATGATTTGCAAATAAAAATGTTTGTTGTGTCCAAAAAAAGCATTTTTGTTCGAATCATAAGTAGAAATAAGAAAAGAATTCGGATGATACATTCCAGTAATTAAGCGTTTCACAATTAGTAACCTAACCTTTTTGTCATAACCCACATTTTCGAACAAACTTGATCGATTGAAACTACGATTATGAGTAAGTGCATAAATATACTCCTGGAAAAAAAGCGGATATAAAAAAGAAAAGTTCTGTTTCCGAGTTTGCTCTCGGTCTACATTTTTTTTGAATTCTTTCATTTTTATTTGAACCAAAATAAAATATTCTTTGGGTTATCAAATACAAATAATACATAATCAGATTCTTGTTTTATAATTATTTTCATAATTATAAATTATATACTAAATAGTAAGAAAAAGATAGATACCTCGTGATAAACGGACTCAATCCTCTGTTTTTCCATCCAATCGGTTTATATTCATTACATAATGATTATAAATCGTTTCTTTTTTCAACGCACTCGCTTGTATGTAAGGGGTTTTATCAATATGCTCTTTCTTTTACATACACATACACACGTATCCACATTATATTAAAATATTATAGAATATAGAATAGAAAAGAATTTGGATTCGTTCAAAAATTGATTCTGATAAAACAGGTATACTCTGGGACGGAAGGGCTCGAACCTCCGAATAACGGGACCAAAACCCGTTGTCTTACCACTTGACTACGCCCCAATTCGATTTCGATTCAACACTAATAAAACTAATATTGGTATTGATTACTTATCCAATCTAACTATTGAATAAAACCCAATTCATTGATTATTACATATAATTGAATTAAAATATTATGTGAAAGTCTAATTTCTTCTATTCAAATCTCTTATACTTTGAGAATAGAAGTTTTTTTGATTAGGTAAATAGTAAATAAAAAAAAAATAATTTGATTGTCTACTTTATTCTTTTTTTAGATTAAAAACTCAATAAAAATGCAATTTTCTTCACAAAAAAATGATTGTTATATTTAATATCTTTAGTTGGATCTGTCTTAATTTTACTCTTTATTCGAGTCTTTTTTTATTTTCAAAATTGCCCGAGGCCTACGCTTTTTTAAATCCAATCGTAGATGTTATGCCAGTCATACCTGTATTCTTTTTTCTCTTAGCATTTGTTTGGCAAGCCGCTTTAAGTTTTCGATGAGGTCTTTAATTTAAGAATGTACTAAAAAAAAATTATAATAATTGATAAGATCAGATAAGTCTTACAGTATAAATCCTAAATTAAAACATTGAAATTCTTGGATAGACACGATAACTCTCTGGGGACCTTTTTCCAATTTATATTAATTTTATTATCTATATATATATTATATATATAGCTATGTTATATAGTTGTATAATAATAATATATAAGATTAGAATCAAAACTAATTAAGATTAATAAAAATTACAAGTCAATGTCCGATCATTTTATTTTCTATAAACATCGCTTTATTTCATAGTGTCAAACAAATTACAAATTATGTGATATAAAAACGGAGAATATATTCCCTTTTTCTTTTTCAAAAAAGACGATCACGGAGATTGTATAATGCTTACTCTTAAACTATTTGTTTACACAGTAGTCATATTCTTTGTTTCTCTCTTCATCTTCGGATTTTTGTCTAATGATCCAGTACGTAATCCTGGCCGTGAAGAATAAAAAATCCCTTATTTTTTACATTATAATATAAATAATAAAAAATTAGAAAAATTAAAAATAGAATATCAATTCATCAACAAAACGGGAAAGAGAGGGATTCGAACCCCCGGTACGCATAACTCGTACAACGGATTAGCAATCCGCCGCTTTAGCCCACTCAGCCATCTCTCCAAATTAAAACAAAAAAATGACTATCTATATTAGAATTTAGATTGAATTGAAA